TCTTGAAAAGAAAGTTATTTTCACGAATTTTTTTTGGATTCCTTCGTTACAAAAAATTTCTTGTTATATCCACAATTAAGTCGAGAATTTCAATTTGTGAATCGAGGGTTCATAATGTAAGCTTTATCCGATCTTATCAATTTTTAGAATCTTTTTTTTCGAATAAATCCTGAATTTAGGAGAGTATTAAAGATTTCATCGAAAACTTGCAGCAGCTTGCCAAACAAAGGCTAAGAGAAAAAATAGTACAGGTATGACGGGCATAACGTCTACGATTGGGTTGAAAAAGGCATAAGCCTCGGGTAATTTGGCGAAGAAAAAACTACTTGAATAAAGGGAAGAATTAAGACAGATAGAGATTAAACTAAGAATATTAAGCATAACAAACATTTTGTTCTCATGGATTAGATAATTTAATTTTGATTGAGTTATTTTTACCTTATAAAAATGAAAAAGGGGCAGGTCAAAAAATCCTTCTTTTTCTTCGAACTCTCTCAAACCAAAAATCTTTTCTTCCATTCTCAAATGAGAATACAAAGAATTAAACTTTCATACAATATCTTAATTGAATTATATGTAATGATCAATGAATTTTTTTATTTTATATCGACACGTGTCAAATCCTAGCAACAATATATCCCATATTTTTGGCCCAGAATTGACGAATAAGCAATAACAATATTATTGTTTATTAGTGTCCAATAGAAATCTAAATGGGGCGTGGCCAAGCGGTAAGGCAGCGGGTTTTGGTCCCGTTACTCGGAGGTTCGAATCCTTCCGTCCCAGATCGTTTCCATCAGAAACGAAAGATTGGATCACATTTTATCCAATATTAATATTAAATTAATATGTATTGTTCTTTTTCAGTAACAATCCCCCTTTCCATTAAGTGAAAAGAATCCGCGATTCCTTAATATTGCCCCCGGTAACAATTGTTCATTGTATATGGATGGACATGAAAAGATCAGACCCCCATGCTTATGATTCTTATTTTCTCTTTCGTTCATATGAAACTTTCATATGAAAAATAACGACCTAAATCTTACCTTACACGGGACCCCTTCTATTCCGTACTCATAAAAACAAATAAACTGGATTATATTCACAATTTACTTTTCCTTTTAAAATCCAAATTCAATTGGACATGGTCAAATTTGCGTCTCTTTAGTGAATTGAATGAATAGCTAAAATTTTTTAGCTACTCATGTGATTGCGTCAACCCGTTGATTGAATTAGAGATTGAATTAGAGATCAAATTCAGTCATGACGGGAAAACTTATTTACCGTCATGATGTTGAAGTCGGGAATTCCTTCATTTTTTATGAATCCTTGGCACGCGAAGAAGTGTGACAAATCTATATTATATAGAAACTTCCGTTCCGGCCTTTCCGATTTGAGTTATTTCGGTCCGGGTCATTGGAATAGCTTATTCGGTTAATAACTGATTTTTTTCCGAGATTGGAAGCGGAAATCTGTTAATTTTAATTAAAGCAAGGGTCTTTCTTTTTTTTTTTTTAAGGTCTATGGTTTTTTTTTTCGAGAAAAATGGGTCCTTCGCGATTTACCTTCCCGATAAATCTGTTGAAGATGTAAATAAGTCACAAGCAAACTCGTTTATTCATCTTTTTTCTTTAGAAATGTGTTTCATTCATATGATAGAATATGGGGTTAAATAAATGGAATCCCTTTTGAGCCTTTTCCGGATAAGGATAAATACTTAATTTGCCCGTAGCAAGATAGAAAGTATTATATTGGTAAGCCAATGACTGATAAGCCAATGACCGATAAGCCAATGACTATTCATGATTCGATATTGAATCAATTCTATACCGGTTCGAAATAAAATTATATTAGAGGAATGTTATGGTAAAACTTCGTTTGAAACGATGTGGTAGAAAGCAACGTGCGACTTGAAGGACATGATCGGCTGTGGATTCTTACATCCGCCATCTTCTATAGGACTGAAGATGCTCTTGGCTCGACATAGTTTGTTCTGTTCCGCTGGGGAGACCCAATTTGTGTTGGGTTGGAATGTAAATAGCGCATGATGGAGCTCGAGCGAAAAGTGTTGATTCATTTATCAAGGGGAAGAATCTAGGGTTAGTGACAATCAATAAATTGGACCAACTTTGTAAGTATATAAATCGAAAGGTTCAAATTCTAAAAGTCAAAAAAAAAGTCAGAATTGGTAAAACTTTTTCGATCAAAGGTGTATCACAAAGGAATCAATCTTAATCGTTCGTATTATTATTTCATATAAAGAAATAAAAATAACAAAAAACAAAAGGCATGTTGCTGCTGTTTTGAAAGGAGTAAGGATCGCCGAAGTAATGTCTAAACCCAATGATTTCACGAAGCAAAGATAATGGATTCCGGAACAAGGAAACACTATTTTTGATTGTCTCATCAATTGGATCATAATGAAGAATAAAAATAGATTCGAGACGAGACAAATAAAAAAGGTTAGAGACGACTCAATAAATGTCTAAGGATTTCCCTTTGAACTCTTTCATAATTTTCCAACTTGAGTTATGAGTACGAATGAGATTTCTTTTTTTTTTGTAAGGAAGAAGAAAAAAAAACGACTCAAATTATATTTTAGTCTAATTCGTGATTTTATGGGTCCATTTGCCAAAATTCGAATCATTTTTTCTCGAGCCGTATGAGGGGAAAACCTCCTATACGTTTCCGGGGGGGGCATTGTTTATTTACATCTATCCCAATGAGCTATCTATCGAATCGTTGCAATTGATGTTCGATCCAGAAGAGAAGGAAGAGATCTTCGAAAAGTAGGTTTTTACGATCCGATAAAGAACCAAACTTATTTAAATGTTCCCGTTATTCTATATTTCCTTGAAAAGGGTGCTCAACCTACAAGAGCTGTTCATGATATTTTAAGGAAGGCTGGGTTGTTTAAAGAAAGAACTTCGAGTTAATTAAAGGAAAAAACAAAATTAATGAATAAAAAAAAAGGGGCTAGTATCTAATCTATCTTTGAGTAATTCGAATTTTTATTATTTCCCCCAATTTGCGTTCTTAGTTCACTTTTTTCTTGTTTTGTTGTGGAAACAAACTGGGGGTTAATCCTGCTTACTTGCTTATTATACCCTTAGTGATTGAATAAACCCGAGTTTTTTCTACTTTTTACTTATTCCATCCAAATTTATTATTTTTTTTTATGTTGTGCCAATTCAACACAAGTCTTTATTTGGTTTACTTAATTTGATTTGTTTTCTCAACATTCCATTCATATTGACAATGTTGTATCGAACAAATATAATTTGATTATAGATAAATGGATCTGTTTATCCCTACCCTTTTTCCTTCACTTCAGTCAAATGATGGATTTGACTTACCACCAATCATACAAGACGTATTTTCTTAACGAAAAGTGTAGTCCGTTAATTTGATTTTTTTATTTTAATTTCGATCATATCTACATATCATATTTTCGGGTTGCTAACTCAACGGTAGAGTACTCGGCTTTTAAGTGCGACTATGATCTTTTACACATTTGGATGAAGTAAGGAATTCGTCCAGACTATTGGTAGAGTCTAGAAGACCACGACTGATCCTGAAAGGTAATGAATGGAAAAAACAGCATGTCGTAATAAAATAATCAATTTGTCATTTTTTATTTTTAAAAATGTGAAAATCTAACTTTGGGTTTATCCTTACCGGATCATTACAAAATAGTGTTTTTTATTTTTGGAAGGGGACAAAAAAATTAACAACATTTGTAGTTGGGTCTAGTGAATAAATGGATAGAGGCCTCCGGCCCCAATTCTGGTAAAACAAAAAGCAACGGGCTTATGTTCTTAATTTGAATGATTACCCGATCTAATTAGACGTTAAAAATAAATTAGTGCCTGATGCGGGAAAGGGTTCTCCTGTGAGTGGACCATTGATTCTTTTTTTTTTAACGAATCCTAACTATTTATTATGGATTGGAAACAGATGTGTAGAAGAAACAGTATACTGATAAAGAGAATTTCTTCCAAAGTCAAAAGAGCAATCGGGCTGCAAAAATAAAGGATTTTTTACCCTCTTGAAATTCTAACACCAATTGGATAGAAAAGGAGAGGAAAAAGATCTGTTGGTTGGACTACTTCTGCTTGGTATCCGGGGTATAGGGGGTATATATATATATATATATATTTTTTTGACTTTTTTTACTATATGCATAATACATACATACCCCGTTTTGACCGTATTGCACTATGTATCATTTGATAACCCAAGAAATGCTCCCTGCCCCCGGTTCAAATAGAAATGAAAATGGAAGAATTACAAGAATATTTAGAAAAAAATAGATCTCGGCAACGACATTTCCTATATCCGCTTCTCTTTGAGGAGTATATTTACACACTTGCTCATGATCATAATTTAAATGGTTCGATTTTTTATCAACCCATGGAATTTTTCGGTTATGACAATAAATCTAGTTCAGTACTTGTGAAACATTTAATTACTCGAATGTATCAACAGAATTTTTTGACTTATTCGGTTAATGATTCTAACCAAAATCGACTCGTTGCGGAGAACAATTCTTTTTATTCTCAAATGATGTCAGAAGTTTTTGCGGTCATTGTAGAAATTCCATTTTCTCCGCGATTAATATTTTCCCTCGAAGAAAAAGAAATACCAAAATCGCGGAATTTACGATCCATTCATTCAATATTTCCTTTTTTAGAGGACAAATTCCCTCATTTAAATTATGTGTTAGATATACTAATACCCCGCCCTATCCATTTTGAAATCTTGGTTCAAATCCTTCAATGCTGGATCCAAGATGTTTCCTCTTTGCATTTATTGCGATTCTTTCTCCACGAATATCATAATTGGAATAGTTTCATTACTCCGAAGAAATCCATTTACGTTTTTTCAAAAGAAAATAAAAGACTATTTAGAGTCCTATATAATTCTTATGTATCTGGATGCGAATTTGTATTAGTTTTTTTTCTTAAACAATCCTCTTATTTACGATCAACATCTTATGG